TTTAATTAAAATCTAAGAGGCTTAAACTCTTCGCATTAAGTTATGCTAAATCAAAGGTTGGTTAAAAATGACTTTACTGCAAAAAAAGTTCTCTCCATCCAAAAACAAAATTGTAAAAGCAGAATATTGCATAAAATTTAGAATTTTAAGGAAAACATACAATAAATGAAAAAATACAATTTTATTTTAAAAGACCCAATTATAGAAATAACAAAAAACTCTCTAATAGGCCTACCCACCCCCTATTCAATCTCCTTTCTCTGAAACATAGGATTCTTACTAGGCATAACACTTATTCTCCAAATTGTCACAGGACTAGTTCTATCAATAAATTATGTGGCATCTACAGAAATAGCATTTGACTCTGTAATTCACATTATACGAGATATCGAATCTGGGTGGGTCATACGCTACCTCCACATAAATGGAGCATCCTTATTCTTTATTCTTATATACATTCACATCTCACGTGGAATCTATTTTAATTCCCCTATAAAACTAGCAGCCGTATGAACATCCGGAGTGGTAATTCTCTTAGCCACGATAGGAGCAGCATTTATAGGATATGTTCTTCCATGGGGACAAATATCTTTCTGAGGGGCAACTGTAATTACTAGAATAATCACAGCTATCCCTTACATTGGGAGAGATGTAACTCAATGGCTGTGGGGAAACTTCTCCGTATCTCAACCAACATTAAACCGATTCTTCTCCCTTCATTTTCTAATCCCCCTAGCTTTAGCTGCTTTAGCTATAGTTCACCTTATTCTTCTCCACAAACCTGGGTCCTCCAACCCTACCGGAACTAACCCAAACTACGACAAGATAAAATTTTTCCCCTTCTTTATAGTAAAAGACACAACCCCCCTCCTTACCATTATAGTTATAATAAGAATTATTATTTCTCTTAGACCTAACATATTAGGAGACGTAGAAAATTTTAATACCGCAAGAATAACAACCACCCCTGCCCACATCCAACCAGAATGATACTTTTTATTCGCATACGCTATCTTACGAGCAATCCCATCAAAACTAGGGGGAGTGGTTGCCATAGTAGCCGCAATCCTTATCTTATTAGTTCTTATATTAAAAAGAAATAGTATAAATAAAAAATTCTCACCAACAAAAAAATTAAGATTCTGAGTATTCATTTCTGTAGCTCTCCTTCTCACATGGATCGGGGCTAACCCAGTAGAACCTCCTTTCGTAAGAGTAGGACAAGTACTAACAGTATTCTACTTCTCCTCAGTAATAACTATTTCCCCCCATAGTTTAAATGAACATAACTTTTTCAATGTTAAAGAAAAGGGGGTATGGTACTCACTTTAATAGTAACTACCATTTCAGGAATAGCATGCTCAAGATGATTAATAGTATGAATACTATTAGAAGCAAACACCCTGGCCATGTGTTTTTTAGTATCCCATGAATCAAAAACAAGAATAAAAAGAGAAAAAGCAACCATGACATATTTCATAGTACAAATCTTAGCATCAATCCTTATTCTTCTAGCTTCTTCCACAGAACAAAATATGTTATCTTCAACTCTGATCATAGGGGGCATTCTCGCCAAAATAGGAGTCTGACCAGCCCACCTATGGTACATAAAAATAATTAACCTTCTTCAAATAAAACAAAATTCCTTACTAATCTTAATAACATGGCAAAAAATCCTACCAGCTTTCCTAGCAATAAGAATAAGAAAAAATATAGAAAGAGAAACCCCTTTAATAATAGTAGCCTTAGTATCCCTAGTAACCCCTCTTACCATATTAAAATCAAACTTAACTACAAAAAGAATTATAGCCTTATCCTCATTAAACAACAACGCATGGCTAGTAATAGCAATCTCCTTATCCACAAAATCATTCACAGCATTCTTAGCTTTATACTCTTCCACACTTATAATACTTCTAAAAACAATAAACTGACTAACAAAAAAATCAGAAAGAACAGGAAAAAGATTCTGATACTCAATAGTAATATTCGGTAATCTGGGAGGCCTACCACCTTTAACAATATTTTGAATAAAAGTAATAATTTTAAAAACCTTAATGGAGAGCAACACAAGAACAGAAATCTGCGGAATTCTAATATTATCAGCATGTATTATACTTTACCACTACCTATGAACAGTAACTAACGAAAGAACCGCCTCACCAGTAAAAAGGCAAAACCAAGCCATCTTAAACAAAAAAGAAAGAAAAACCTATATCACCATAATTTTACCCATAAGTTTCGTGAGAGCGTACCTAACAATAATTATATTAGGCTTAACCTAAAAGGGTTTACCTTGATGGGGTAAACAAGTAAAAGCCTAAGCAAAATGAGTAAAAGTGTAAGGCACATCAACCTTTGAAGTTGAAGGATTAATCTCAGAGCAGGGCATACAAGAGGATTTCTAATCCTAAATACCCCCTAGGGGGTGCCTTTTAAGGGTTAACCCTAATATAATTAGTATATATATATATTATATATATATAAACAGGTTTAGACTAAACCTGAAAGGTTTCTATAACTAGTCTAAACCTGTTTATATATATATAATAAATATATATATATATATATATATGTATATAGACTTATATACATATATACATATATATATATATATATATATATATATATATATAATATATATATATGAATATATATATATTATATATATATATATATATATATATATATATTCTTTATACTATATAAACAGAGCTGTAAGCAGTAAGAGGGCTTACAAACTAAAGAAATACACAAAAATTAATAGGAACAACAACTGAACCCCAAAAAGCAAAAATGATGTAAAGCAAAAATAAATGTTATAAGCCTTTAGCCCCTTCAAAGCTAATGCCCTCAAGGACTAAAAACATTATCTTGACATGAAGAAAAAAAAAGGTAACAAAGTCAACAACAGAGAAAAATTTAACGCGTAGAGCCGCACAGCATATGAATTAAAAAAATCAAAAATTGAAAAAACTCCACCTCCCCCAAAAATTTCCCCCCAAGAATACTCACCCTTATAGGAAAAACTAGAAATATTAGTAGAAAACCCAGAAGATGAAATCAAAGACAAAAAAGAAATTCTTATCATATTACACAAAAACAGATAAAAAGAAGGGAAATAAATAAAAAAAATAAAACCAAAAAAAATAATAAAAAGACCAAAAAAAAAGTCTAAAAAAGAAAAACACAAAGGTGGAAGAAAGAAAAAGAAAAAAAAGTTTCCAAAAAATACGCAAGTAACATATAAAAACAATATAGGATAGTAAAAATAAGTATCTTCAACAAACCTTAACCTGCAAGAAAAAGAGGGAAACATTATAAACCCCATAAAAATCAAACGAAACCTATAAGCAACAGTAAAGCAACACCTCAACAAAAACAAAAAAGAGATATAAGAAAAATTGTCAAATAAAAGAATACCAATAATAGTATCCTTAGAATAAAACCCTAAAGAAAAGGGAAATCCCATCAAACTTAAATTACTTATAGAAAAAATCATCTTAGAAAAAAAAGAAGAGCCTAGAGAGCCAAAATTTCGAGAATCCTGATCTCCTAGTAAATAATGTATTAAATTCCCAGTAGACAAAAACAAGGAACTTTTAAAAAAAGCATGAAATATTATATGTAAAAACCCCAATAACCATAGTCCCGAAGAAATAGAAAAAATCATAAAACCAAGTTGACTGAGAGTTGATATAGCTACTACTTTTTTAAAGTCCATCTCACACACAGCACAAGCCCCAGCGAAAAACCTGGTAAATAAGGAAATGGGTAACAAGTAAACAAAAATACCCTCCATTAAAAAGTTAAAACGAACAAGAAGAAAAACACCAGCAGTCACCAAAGTAGAAGAATGAACTAAAGAAGAAACAGGAGTAGGGGCAGCCATAGCTGCTGGCAACCAAGAAGAAAAAGGAAGCTGAGCCCTTTTAGTAATACACCCCAAAAAAAGTACCACAATAAAAAAAAGACAAGAACAATAAGACAAGAAATCGATTAAGAAAAAACCTCTATAAAATATAAAAACAAATCTAAGGATAAAAAGACAATCACCAAAACGATTAGTAAACACAGTAATCAAACCAGAATCCAAACTAGAACTATTACTATAAAAAATAACCAACAAAAAAGAAACCAGACCTAATCCATCTCAACCAAGCATTACAACAATCCAAGAACCTGAGAAAACTAAAAGTATTATTGAAACAACAAATAAAAAAAGAAGGTAAAAAAAACGATGGTTTAAATAATTTAACTTGGAAAAAAAATCATCCATGTAAAACTTTCTATAAAGAAAAACAACAGAAGAAATCAAAGAAACTATAGAAAAAAATAAAAGAGATAAATAATCAACACAAAAAACAATAGGTATTTCCCCAAAAAACCCATAATAAGGTATTAAAATCTCAAAGACAACACTGTTATATATTATCATCCTACAACCTAACAAAAAAAAAAGAATAAATATAGCAAAAAAAAGATAAAAAAAAAGCAAAAAAATGACTAACAAAATCTTTGGCTCCACAAACCAATATTTTTATCATAAACTAATTAATCAACTAAGAAAAAATAAAAGGGGATAAAAAATAACAAAAAAAGGATGACTCAGGGTAATTAAACAAGTTTTAAAATCTAAAAAACAGAATAACCTATATAAAGATGTACCATGAGATACTACAACATAGGTATAGATACAATATACGCCGGTAAAAAAACAAGAAAAGATAACAAAGAATCACTCCAAAAAAGAAAAAGATACTAACGAACCAAAAATAATCACCTCAGAATAAAAAGATATGAAAGGGGGTACCCTTAGGTTCAATGAACAACACATGAATCATAGTACACAAAACAGCGGATTTACAAGTAAGACACCCTTCAACACTATAATACTTCGAGAGTGTTTCAAATCATACAAATATGTTATCAAATAAAATATTAGGGGGGAAATAAACCCGTGAGCAACCATTATAAGCAAAGAACCGTAAATGCCTCAAAAAGTAAGTCTAAGTAGTCCCAAAAACATAACCCTTATGTGGACCACCGAGGAGTAAGCAATCATCATTTTCAAATCCATCTGACGAACACAAAGCAAACTAACCAGAACACCCCCATAAAGTCCTAAATAAAACAAATAATTTAAAAAAAATCTAGAAGAAAATCTAAAACTATCCGATAAATTAAAAAAACGCAATAACCCATAACCCCCTAATTTAAGAAGTACCCCCGCCAAAATTATGGAACCCGAAACAGGAGCTTCAACATGAGCATAGGAAAGCCAAAGATGAAAACCAAAAAGAGGTAGTTTAACTACAAAAACAAAAAACATAAAAAATAAAAAAAAGTCCCCACAAGAAAAAAAGTTAAATCCATCAAAAACCATAAAAAAACTAAAAAAAAGATCAACCAACAAAACCAAGAAAGGAAGGGAAAAAACCATAGTATAAAAAAATATATAAAAAGAAGCCTGCAAACGCTCTGCAGTCTTACCTCAACCCAACAAAAAAATAAATATAAGTACAAAAACCAATTCAAAAGAAATATAAAAAAAAAGACAATTAAAAGTAAGAAAACTAAAACAAAGAAAAGAAAGTATTAACCATAAAATAATGAAGCTAAAGAAACTTAAATCTATAGAAAGAATAGAAAAAATAAAAACCCAAAAAGTTACAAACAACAAAACTAAGGAAAAATAATCAGAAAAAAGAAAACCATCAAAAAACCCTCCGTAAAAATAAAGAACAAGAAATATTAAAAAAGGAAAAACTCAAAAAATAACAAGATAATCAAGAAACAAAAAAATACTAGAAAGAAAACAAAACATACCTACTACCATTTAAAAAGAAAAAAAATATCTACCCCCTTTAGAACGAGAGACTGAAACCAAAAGAGAAACACCATAAGAGCCTAAACAAACAGCAACCAAAATAAAAAATAAAAGAAAAAATCAAGAAACACTAGAAAAAAACAACAAACTAACAACCCTAAGAACCAAAATCTCCACAAACAATAAAACAATTAATGAGTGAAAAGAACCAAAATAAAAGAAATAAAATCCCAAAAAAAAAAGTAAACTAAAAATTAACATTTTTCCTTTAAAGTTTTAAAAAACATTGATTTTGTAAATCAAAAGAAAAAAAAGGAATGATAATATTAATATTATCGACTATTTGTTTACTCCCATTTCTCTCCCCAATTAAAACGGCATTAACAGTAACTATGAGATCTTTACTAGTAAGAACATGAGCTTATTCTTCAAGATCAGAAATATTTGTAGCATGTGCCATTATTATTTCATTTTCATCAGGAATAATAATCTTATTTTGCTACTGTGCTATATTATCAACCTATGAGAGAAAAAACACCAACAAGACTCTAATCCTAGGGGTTATTGTATCCTCCACCATCTGATGTGTTTTCACAAATGAAGCAGAGCCGAATTATAAGAATATAGAAATAACAATTAACTCTGGTGTCTCTTTATGCATGGCAATAACAATTATTATTATAGCCATAATCTGCATCAACAAAAGAACATTTAACCCAAAAAAAACACTAAAATCCTCTTATTAGAAAGTGCTCTCACCATTCTAACCAACACCATCTTTTCTACCCCCACTATCAAACTAATGGTTTTAGAGGATGCTCTCACCCATTCAGCCAACACCATCTTGTTCTTTATTGACTATTTAATCTCAGTAGTAGGAGTATTACTAAGGGTAGCTTTCTTTACTCTTATAGAACGTAAAGTAATGGGACTCATACACTATCGAAAAGGCCCTAACAAAGTGGTGTTATGGGGAGTATCCCAACCAATCGCTGATGCTTTGAAACTTTTAACTAAAGAAATACCTAAATTTTCCTCCTTAAAAATATCAATATTTGCAATAGGCCCCTGCGTAAGGATCATCCTAATACTTTTATGCTGAGGGTGGTACAACTTCTCGTTTACCTTGAACTCTAACGAGTTGAGAATTATAGTAATTCTAGCTATTATGGGACTAACCGCCTACGGTTTCCTACTTACTAGATGGGGGGCAAACTCAAAATATGCCTTGTTGGGGGGACACCGAGCTGTTTCTCAGATTATCTCTTACGAGGTTTGCTTAGTGTTATTTGTCTTAGTAATGGTATATTGTACTAACTCATTCTCCATGGAAACCATAGAAATAATACAAAAAAAACTATGATTCATAATATTTTCTCCGCCATTGTTTTTAGCTTGACTCCTATTAGCAATGGCAGAGTCTAACCGAACACCTTTCGACCTAGCAGAGGGAGAGTCCGAAATTGTTTCAGGGTTCAATATTGAATACGGCGGGGGTTTATTCGCTTTCATTTTCATTAGAGAATATGGAATAATTATGTTCATTAGATTCATCACTAGGTTGTTATTCATAGGAAGAGGTTTAACCCTACTAAAAACCTTCTCTGTGTGTGTGATCTTTGTATGAGTTCGATGCTCATTTCCCCGTGTACGGTACGACCACCTAATAATGTTATCGTGGAAATTAGCCTTACCTTATAGATTAAGTATGATCTGCCTATCATCATGCGTTCTATAATTTAGGATTTAGTAAAATAATGAAATATTTTTACTAAATCCTTTAACCCCTTACCCCAAGCCGTTACAAAAATCTCACGTTTTGAAGACGTACGGTTTTCACTTAACCTAAAGACTTAATTAAAATTAACTCCAATAGTATGAACAGCTAAAGGTCCTTTCGTACTGAAAAGCCAGAAATTATAACCCTAGATAAAATCCAGTCTGGCTTACGCCGACTTTAACTCAGATCATGTGAGAATTCAATAGACGAACAGTCTAGCTAACTAAGTTGCTACACCCAATAGCACCCCCTCAATCCAACATCGAGGTCCTAATCAACCTTAAAAATAAGAACTATAAAAGGCTATAAAGCTGTTATCCCTAGAGTATTTTCCTACTTCTCCTTAAAAAAAGTTCTACAAAAAATAAATATAACTTATATTTAGTAAAAACTGTTGCCCCAACCAAATAAGACTAGCTTATAAAAATTCTAGGGTCTTTTTGTCTTAGGGTAAAAATTATGTTATTTTCAACAAAAGTATAATTTCAAACAAAAAAGAATAATTAACCCTCTAAAAACTTCACTCATACAAGTTAACAATTAAATAACTAATGATCTCGCTACCTTAGTGTGGATAACCACAGCCATTTAAAACCTCATAGGGCAGAAGCAGCCAACAAAATAGTTGGGTAAGATTTTATTAAACAATTTAAAGGGTAAAAAGTAAAACTCTATAAGTGTTACAAGCCTCAATAAACAAAAAAAGCAAAATTAATAAAAGCTACTAATAAAGTAATTGATAAAAATTAAAAATAATAAACCCCAATATGAAAAATAATCGTAAACGTTATTACACCTCAACCTACCATTAAGGCAAATCAAAACAGAGGGATTAATACAATAGAAAGAAAGGATTTCCCTTTCGAAGAAAACAAGATTAGATAACTCAAAGAACGACAGCGTATCACCCCTTTACCTTAATTTAAAATAATACTACAATAAAAATTAAGGCAAAAATCTCCTCAATTCTAACAAAGAAAACACAAATCACTCTACAAATCCTTATACAAAAGGTAACCTGAGAATCTTGGGCAAACCCTCACAGGTAAGCAAGAATGAAAAATAAGTAATAATATTAAAACCTAGAAACAAAAATGTAAAAAGAAAGAGTAATAAAAAATTTTTGTTGTAAGCAAAAATATACTAAACTCTAAACAAGAAACACCTTCCAGTACATCTACTATGTTACGACTTATCTATCAAAAGAGTGACGGGCGATATGTACTTCCACCAAAAGTCTACACCAAGCTAAAGTTTTATTTCAGCTTTACTAACAAATCCAATTTAAAAAGAAGACAAATACTAAAACTAATAAAAGTAGCTCATCAAAATCCACAGCATAGTCTACACATTGACCTGAACTAAGCTTTTAAAAGTTAAAACAATAAGCTAAATCTTAAAGCTTAACAGCCGTACATAAGATAAACCAATGGTGAAAATAAAAGCGGGTTATCAATCTAATTTGACAAGCTCCTCCTGTTAGAGTAGTGAACCGCCAGAAAAATTAAGTTTAAAAAACATAATTTACTACTTTAAAAATAAACTTAAAATAATAGGGTATCTAATCCTAGTTTTAAGAATAATTACTAGCCATCAGGCTAAAATTAATAAAGTTAAAAAATTTCACTTTACAAACTATCTACCCTAAAGTTTCCTTAAGACCATAAATTGATTAAATAAATAGAGTATGACCGCGACTGCTGGCACAAACTTTGTCCTTAGTCCCTATAGCAAATTCTTTATAACACCAACCATTAGAAAAATTTTTATACAACCCCTATAAGGTAAATTTCAAAAAAAAACAAAAACTTTCATCGAATAGCCAACAAGTATCCTTCCCATTAACAAAGGGATATTATTATATAACTAAAGTTAGACCAAACGACCTGCAAAAAGCTTTACATGTTTAAAAGACATACAGATTAATATATCTTAAGGCCACACCAGACGACTAATTTACTAAGAGTTTACAGCTCCTAAACTAACTTCGTCAAAAAACAAGGGCAAATTCTACAACTCCCAAAGCCGCAATCTTATATAGAATAGCCCTAGCAAGAAATCTCTGAAGTTTAAAAAACATTAGATTGCAAATCTAAAGAAAATAAGAGAAATAAAGAGTCTCTAAGGGAAAACCCCTAAAAAGAACTTTCAAAGTTCCAAAATAGAAGACAAGAAAAAACAAATAATTAAACTCTAGAGATTATGAGCCCCTAAGCTTTAAGCTTTAAATTATTAAAAATTAGCCAATCAAAAATTAGGTCGAAACTAATTATTTTAAGCTAACTTACACCAAACCTCCTAAACCCATCTAAGCACACCCTTAAATCATTCATAGATAGTAGCAAAAAAAACCATTAGAATAACCCACCAAGAGTAATAAAATAAATAAAAAGAAAAAACAGAAAATATAGGATAAAAACAAACCAAAAGAATTTCTACATCGAACAACAAAAATATCAAAGAAATAATAAAAAATGGTATAGAAAAAGGAAACCCAGACCCCGAAAAAGGCTGGAAACCACACTCAAATGAACAACCCTTATCCTCAAAAGAATTTTCCTTGGAAAAATCAATTAATAAAATTAAACCTAATAGTAAAACCAACAAAAATAAACAAAAAAAACAAAATAGAAAAAACTTTATAACCCTTAAATCCCATTAATTGGAAATTAATTATACTTTAATATACTAAAGAGTTTTATTAAATTAAACCCCTCATCAGTAAAAAATCAAGTACAAGCAAAATCACACAATATCCACAAAATGCCAGTACCACACTGAACACTCAAATCCCACCCTATGGTTAGGACTAATAACTAAGTAAGAAAATCGAACAAGACAAATAATTAACAAAACTCTCCCGATTAAGACATGAAGACCATGAAAGCCTGTACCCATAAAGTAAACTGAAGAGTAAGAAGAACAAGAAAAGGTAAACCTAGCAACATAATATTCTAAAAGCTGAAAAGAAGTAAAAGTTACCCCTAGAGCAACTGTTAAAAAAAGAGAAATCAAACTAGATTTAAAGTCTCCAACTTCCATTGCATGGTGAGTCCAAGTAACTGAAACCCCAGAAGAAACTAACAAAATAGTATTCAAAAAAGGAATCCCCTTAGGATCAAAAGGGAAAACCCCCACCGGAGGCCATACCCCCCCAAACTCAACAGCAGGAGCTTCAGCAAGATGGAGATAGCCCCAAAATATCCCTAAAAAGAAAAAACACTCAGAAAGAATAAATAAAATCATGCCCACCTTAAAACCTACTGTAACCTCCAAATTATGTCACCCCTCGTAACACCCTTCTCGATGCACATCTCGACCCCACAAGAAAGAAGAAAACATCAAGAGAAAAAGAGAAAATAAAAATGGGGTACAATAAAAACTACGGACTATAATAATAACACCAAGAGCAAAACTCAAAAAAGAAAAAGAAGTCAAAATTGGCCATGGACTTAACTCTACTAAATGAAAAGGATTGTACTTTTTCATTTAAACTAATGCTCCCCCTCAGAAAGATAAAGTATCAAAAGAGTAGAAAATACATAAGCTTGAATTAAAGAAACACCCAACTCTATAAATACTAACAAAGACTGAACAAAAGAACCAAAAAATATGAATCTAAAAGGAAGAGAAATAAGAGCCCCGCCAATCAATGATATAAGTAGATGGCCAGCCATCATATTAGCAGTCAAACGAAAAGTCAAAGCTAAAGGACGAATAAGATTTCTAAGAACTTCGACCAAAACTATAAACCTCATTAAGGCCAAAGGAGTCCCGACAGGGATCAAATGAGATAAAAAATGCTTTAAAGAGCTAACTCAACTAAAAATAATAATACCTGACCAAAAACAGTAAGAAAAAGGCAGGGTTACTAACATATGAGACGTAACAGAAAAAATATGGGGAAACAAAGCTAAAAAATTATATAAACCAATAGTAATAAAAATAGAACTAATAAAAATATAAATCCCCTTAACCGGGCGACTTAACACATAATCAACCTCTTTTTTAATAGAATAAAAAACTCTAGAGACAAAAGAATAAAAAGACCCCCCTAACCAATAATTGATAGGCAAAAAGAGAATCACAAAAAAACAAACAACCCAAGAAAAAGAAAATAACCTAACAGAAGGATCAAAAATAGAAAAGAGATTAGTTATTACCATTTAACCACAAATTATCAAGGAAGGGCAACAAACCTAGATTTAAGTTTCTTATCTAGAGAATCAAAAGAAAAAAATATCCAAGAAGAAATAAAAAGAGAGACAGAATAAACACAAAAAAAAATAAGGAAAAACACCATAACCCAAGGCAGAGGTATTATTTGAGGTAAAATTAAGCTAAATTCTCAGCCATGACAAGGCAGTATTATCTACTAACTGTAGCTTAAAAGCTAGATATGAACCTCCCTATTAAAGTGATCGGAAGCTAAGTCCATAAAATAAGACTTAGAGACCAAGTCATAATCGTAAAGATTACAAACCTTAACCCTAATAGGCATAAAAGAATGATTAGAGCCACAAATCTCAGAACACTGACCAAAAAATGCCCCCACCCGAGAAGGATTAGTAAACAACTGATTAATACGACCAGGAAGAGCATCCACCTTTAAACCCAAAGAAGGAAGAGCAAAAGAATGGATTACATCAGTGGAAGTAATCATCAAACGAGAGGAAGTACTAACAGGAATAAAAAAGTCAGAAGAACAACCCAACAACCGGGGAAAACCCCCTTCTATGTCGTACTCTTCAAGTATGGAATCAAACTCATAAAAAGAAATATAATTTCCCAATCTTCTAGAAAAAGAAAAAGAAAAATTTTTATACAAAGGAACCACATAACTTCAATATCACTGATGAGCAATCACTTTAAAAGTCAAAACAGGAGATTTGATGTCTTCCATCATATACAAAACCTTTATAGATGGTAAAACCAAAATAACAAGTAAAAAAGCAGGCACCATTGACCAAATAGTTTCAATAAAAGTGCCCTCAGACAAAAATTTATAAAACTTGGTAGTAAGCAACAAATAAAATATAATGTAAGAAATTAAAATAATAACACTAAGTATAATGGTTATAACATGGTCATGCAAAGAAGAAAGCTCTCCTATACTAAGAGATCTTCCATCCTGAAAACCTAAAGCTAGTCATCTTGGCATTTAAATCTAAATAAGAACAACTCCTCTAATTACCTTACAAGACTCAACATTAGTGTGGGCTGGAAAGGGGGATTCAATTATTAACTCATTAACCCTTCTAGAAGAAACAAAAAAAGGTATAGAACGAGAATTCCCTAAAGATTCCCAAATAATATACAAGAAAAAGATAATAGAAAAAATTGTAATTACCCTCCCAATCCTAGAAACCGTATTTCAATAGGAAAATCTATCAGGATAATCACAGTAACGACGTGGTATTCCATTTAATCCTAAAAAATGCTGAGGAAAAAAAGTAAGATTGACCCCTAAAAACATTGATCAAAACTGACCTTTAAGAAGATAAGGATTTATTACCATTCCATAAGCAAAAGGAAACCAATGTGTAACACCAGCCATAATAGCAAAAACAGCCCCCATAGAAAGAACATAGTGAAAATGAGCAACTACATAATAAGTATCATGAAGCCTCACATCCAAGGAAGAATTAGAAAGAATAACACCAGTCAATCCACCCACAGTAAAGAGAAAAACAAAACCAATTGACCAGTAAAAAGAAGGACTAAAATCAAGCTTACCCCCTAACATAGTGGCCAACCAACTAAAAACCTTAACCCCAGTAGGAACCGCAATGATTATAGTAGCAGCTGTAAAATAAGCACGAGTATCAACATCTAGACCAACAGTAAACATGTGGTGTGCTCACACAATAAAACCAAGAACCCCAATAGAAATTATTGCATAGATCATCCCTAAACTACCAAAAGGCTCAGTCTTATTCCTATAAAATCTCACAGTATGGGAAATAATTCCAAAACCCGGCAAAATCAGAATATAAACTTCTGGGTGGCCAAAAAACCAAAACAAATGTTGATAAAGAATAGGATCTCCTCCCCCCACAGGATCAAAAAAAGTAGTATTAAAATTACGATCTGTTAACAACATAGTAAGAGCAGCAGCTAAAACAGGAAGAGAAAAAGCCAGTAAGAAAGAAGTAATAAGAACAGACCAAACAAACAAAGGAACATTAGTTCAAAACATTCCTAAAGTCTTTATATTAAAAATAGTAACAATAAAATTAATAGCCCCAAGAATAGAAGAAACCCCTGCAATGTGTAAACTCAAGATACCAAAATCTACAGCAGGCCCAGAATGAAAGATCCCATTAGACAAAGGGGGGTAAACCGTTCAACCAGTCCCAACACCAGAACCCACAACGGCAGAACTAATAAGCAAAGAAAGAGAGGGGGGAAGTAACCAAAATCTTATATTATTCAATCGAGGATAAGCCATATCAGTAGCCCCAATCATAACCGGAACTAAAAGATTCCCAAAACCCCCTATCATAATTGGCATAACTATAAAAAAAATCATAATGAAAGCATGGGCCGTAACCACAGAATTATAATAATCAAAATCCATTATAAAATCTCCAGGCTGAGTAAGTTCAAAACGAATCAAAGAACTAAAGCTTGTACCAAGCATGCCCGACCACACTCCAAAAACAAAATATAAAGTAGCAATATCTTTATGGTTAGTAGATATTATTCACCGTATAAT